TTTCTGTAAGGTCCTATTTATTTTCCTGAGCTAGGTAAATCCTTCTTCATAAGCCTGGTCTATCCATCTGATCTTTCGAGTCGCTCATCTGATCCTCTCTTTCCAGCCCCTAGAAGAAGAAATACCCGTACACACTGCCCAATTCTTTTCTTGCCGAGGACCAGCGCTTTGGCTAAGATGCTTACTTTTCCACCACCCGAGACTCTCTCTACCTCTGCCTTTCCTTTGTTTGAAGGGAACAGCACCCTACCTCTTCTGGTTTCAGTTCCGATGAAGCGGGTATGAACTCCGCCTGCTTACATGGACCTGTACCGCACAAGGAAAGTCAGTCTCTCATCTAGTCACGGGTAGCAGAACGGAAGTCCCTCCAAGGCCGATGGAGCCTTTGGAGATCTTTACCGCATAGGAGAGATGCTCTTTCTATCTTGTTTAGCTGGGACCATAGTTGAAGAAGTTGCCTTTGGTGGTCTCGTACTTTAATTAATAAGTAGAAGATCCCCGAAAAGTAACTTAAAGGGCTTCTCTAATAGACTAGCTTCTATAGAATATCGCTTCTACTGTTGTTGCTGCTGTTAACGGATTTCGCTACGCCCCTTAGCTTCACTCACTAGCTTTAGAGCTGCACTCCCTTGGGTGGGGTGTAATCGAGGTTTATCAAGTATAGAATCAGAAAATAGGCAGCTAATTCATCCGCATCTGTTGAAGTCAGTCCTGCTTCAAGTGTCCTAAGATCCTTAATCAGTCTATTGTTCACCGCTCAGGGGTGGAAGATTCAACATTAACTGATTGAGCCACAGCAACAACAGCTATAGGAGCAAATCTCCTTAAGTTAAGCGCTTCTTTCCCTAAAAAAGAAGTGAATCTGGAAGTGACTCCGCTAAGGCCCTAAAGGCCTTTCTTTTCTAGGCTTTCTAGCCCTAGAAATCAGTCCACTAGAAAGGGATGCGTGAAAAAGAAGAGAATCTAGTGAAAGCAGAACCAGCGCTTAAGAAAGAGTAGGAAAAGTTGGCACGTCTTTAACTTGGCTACGAAACTAGGCTTTTCTTCCCCTCTCGAAAGAAAATGCTTTCATCTAAGATCTCCCCTGAGCCTGCTAACTCAACTCTTCTTTCTTAGCAATGATCCGTTATCTAGGTAGTTCGAATGGTTAAGCCACCTCAACCGTTACTCTACACCGGTCCTTACCCCCCGTCCCATAGTTTCAACTCAATAAACTTCCGTCCCTTCTATACGAAACTCACATCTGGTCACTAGATGAAAGGATGTATGGAATAGGAGTAGCAGGCCGAATTCGCTTCCGTTTCTTTCTCTTAAAGCCTTTATTTAAGCAAGCCCACTTTTGCTTCATCAAAGGTCTTCATTAGCCTAGTCTAAAGCTAGTTCAGCGAGGTAGTTTACTTGCTGACTCGATAGAGTTTGGGTACGACTCAGCTCTTTGAAAGCTTTCACCTCGACTAGAAGGAAGAAAGAAGCCTAGAAGTCAGTCTACCTTCCGCCTTGTCCTTCGCGATAGAATAAGAAAAGGTTTATTTTGAAATAGAAGCCCCGTTTTCTTACCAGGGAAGTGCTGAAAGAGCCTTGGCAGACATTCCCCAATGAATCGTTAAACGTGACTTTTGAAGTCAACATCTAGCTGTCTGCTGAGAAAGATAGCTTTGAGGGGATCTAAGACTTCCACAGGCTTTAATGCCCGAACAATAGCCCAACTAAGTTGAAGATCTCGATTTGTTTTGGTAAGGCGCTCACTTTCTCTATATTTTTTACCGCAAGAAGGAATCAATCGTACTGATTGCGCATACCCGGAATGAACAAGCAGTAAGAATTAGGTACTCTATTTAGGAAAGCTATAGAAGTAATATACGAAAGAACATCCTCCGCTGCTAGCAGCTCTTCTCTTTCCTGTATCGAGCGTGAAGCTAGACTCACAGGTTCCGGATTGAGCTTCCGTTTTAGCTGTACTTCGGTCAAGGAAAGACCTTCCAGCTGATATCTCCTACTTTACTTCCTTGTTCTACCATGCTTACTCTTACGCCAACAAACCTAAAGAAACTAGCTCTTGCAGCTGTAGCTAGGGTCAAGCCTGCTCATGAATGGGACTATTAGGGTTGTGGTATTCTAATGAGTTCCAGAACAAAAGGAAGCTCCTTAGCTCAAGCACTAAGTAGTAAACTCCTTACTCCTTACTCTAGCAAGTAAACTCCTTAGTTTCGGATGTTCTATTAGAGTTAGAAAGAGAGATGATCAAAGATCTTACTAGCTCATACAAGGAGAGAGCAGGCAAAAGTAAGGGCTCGCCACCTTGGCTAAAGGTTTGCTACTGAATGCGGTCTACTTCTCCTTTTACTACTAAAATAAAAGGAGAAAGTGTTTGAGTGCATGATATAGCGCGGGAGTGGCAATATTGCTTCGTTTTAGTGCTGCTTTAGTGAAGGCAATTTAGCCTGTTAGCGGCCGCTACAATTGTTTCGGTAGTCGGGCAGCAAGCGCCGGTCCTAGCCCGGCAGCAGCCCTTTTCTCATCCTTTCTGGGACCATTCCGCAGTGCCTGAGAAGGTCGAGTAATTCTAATTGCGAAGTTCGTTCTCGATTAGTCATGTGCGGAGGGAGAGAACGGTGCAATTGCCCCAGACCAAGTCTCATCCCCCTACTCCAAAGGGCTTCACACTCTGGGAGTTCCTTCTACTTGACCAGCTTATTCGGATTTTAATTACCAGCCCCCTATAGGTATTGTCTTCCAATCAGTGGGTTCATGTCGCACAGAAAGCGAGACCTGAGAAGGAGGCTGTAGGAGAGAGTCCAGCATAACTGAAATCATCTAAGCTGACAAGGACCCAGAAAAGGAGGATGCTGAGGAAGAAGGCTTCAGTGAAGAGGAAAATACAGACTGAAGCAGAGAAGGCAACCATTAGGTTGGTCTGATGGTGAAGTACAGGGAAGACAGAAGGGAAAGGAAAAGTATTAGCTTAGTTCAACAAAACATATGGACCCGGAGGAACTAAACCATCTATACTAATCGGTGAGGTTTTACATGTTCGGTGAATCATGAATGCTAGGTTATTCAAATAAGGCCTATATATCTATTACATTTAGTAATGTTTTTTCCAATTAGAACATTGTCTTAGAGGCGAAGAAAGCCTTTCCTTTACCGAATTAGCTCTAACTAGCCTTGTAAATCCCTATCTAAAGGTAGTTCAGTGACCCGAGGCAATGCGTTTTGCTTTCAAGTTCAAGGAGTGGAGTGCATAACATAATAAGTAGCGGAAGCAGATTCAGAGATCAGAGAACAGCTGCTAGAAGCTCGACAAAGAGGTCTCAGTTTTACTCGGGCAAGACTCCCAGAGGTCCCTTATGTTCTTTTCTTTCATTCTTTCACAAGCTGAATCAGCATCCGAATTCGTAGAATCATCCGGAGAGGCATAAATAAAGACCCAACGGTATTAGATGTTCACCAACCTACTCTGTACAAGCACCCTCCCAAGAAAAAGAAGCCGCCGTAGATGATTGAAAGTACATTAGTATCACCGGGTCAAAAGCAGGTGGCATTGCTTAGCTTAGGGCTCTTTCCTGCAGCCGATGTGCCTGTTGAGGTGGATATTCTAGTTTAAAGACCCCTTTCCTCTCCTTTTAGTCGAGTTACTTCGTTCCTCGCCTCTCTTGTCTTTGGCTGAAACTTCTTATATCGAGTTAGCACCTGCTTTCAGTCGAGCTTCTTTCGAACCTAGTATCCTAGCAAAAAGAGGAAGTCAGAAGCTTTCTTTCCTTGTCTAGCCGAGTAGCTTCACTTTGTTAGTCAAGTAGCTTTGTACCGCTCCCCTATTACGGGAACCCCCAAACCTCTCAGTATTGCTGATTACCTCCTTACCGAAGTCAATATTCGATCCCTCCTCCTTTTCTTTTTTCTCTTTTTAGTTTGGAATGGGGTCTTATTGGCTCTTTATCTTTCCTTCTGCTATTTCAAGAGTTTGCTGAGCTTCTTGTGGATCAATGTCACTACTCTTCTCCGCATCATTTACTAAAACAGTGATCTCCTTATTGCCTATTCTAGCAAAACCACCCATTAGAGCCATCGTTAAGGCGTATTCTAAAAAGAGCTATATCTATAGCTGTGGCAATAGGAGCGTGGTTTGGTAATACGCCAATTTGGCCACTATTAGTAGATAAAAGGATTTCTTTCACTTCGGAATTCCAAACAATTCGATTTTTGGTCAGTACACAAAGATTTAAGGTCATTTCTTCAAATTGCTATCCCTTTCTAAGTTCATAGCCTTCGCGGTAGCTTCATCGATGTTACCTACCAAAGAAAAGGCCTGTTCAGGAAGAACATCTAATTATCCGGAAAGGATCAATTGAAAGCATCTAATTGTTTCTGCTAGACCAACCTCTTTTCCTTTTCCCGGAGAACCGGTAAAGACTTCTGCTACGAAAAAAGGTTGTGATAAAAAAGGCTCCATTTTTCGTGCGGTTAAACGATCCTCTTCAGATAATTCGTCCAACCCGCTATAATGTCCTGAAGTTCTTTGTAACGTTGTAAAGTTTGCTTAACTCTTTGCGCAGTTTCATAATGTTCCTCACCAACGATCCGAGGTTGAAGCATAGTTGACGTTGAATCTAAAGGATCTACTGCTGGTTTGGCAGCTAATCCTCGTGATAGTATGGTAGTAGCATCTAAATGTGCAAATGTAGTAGCAGGGTCGGTAAAATCGTCTGCAGGTACATAAACTGCTTGAATAGATGGAATTCTTTCTTGTAAAGAACCCATTTCGGTACTAAGGGTGGGTTGATAACCCACAGCAGAAGGCATTCTACCCAATAAGGCAGATACTTCAGATCCCGCTTGGACAAAAGGGAAGATATTGTCGATAAAGAAAAGTACGTCTTGTTCATTAACATCTCGGGAATATTCCGCAATAGTTAGGGCAGTCAAACCAACCCTCATACGAGCTCCCGGCGGTTCATTCATCTGACCGTAAACTAGAGCCACTTTTGATTCTGCAATATTTTGTTCATTAATCACCCCAGATTCTTTCATTTCCATGTAAAGAGCCTTTCCTTCACGAGTACGTTCACCTACTCCGCCAAATACGGATACACCTCCATGAGCTTTGGCAATATTGTTAATCAATTCCATAATGAGTACTGTTTTACCCACTCCAGCTCCCCCGAAGAATCCGTCTTTTTCCTTCAATTCCCCGCGTGGTATTCCTTTTTCTTTCCATGGCTTTTCTGATAAACCACTATTCGCTCGATAGCGGAAGTCTTCATTTGCTTTACCACTAGTAAATCCTCATAGACTGTTCTAAGGTTCTGGTACGCGGTCAGTCTCATTGGTGCTAAATCCTCATCCTCGTATACTTGAAACCAATCCCTTCTCTGTTTGACTTTGTCTAGTACCGCGCTAGCTCTGGCTGTAGTCCCTTTAATTGTCTAGGCCCTTCATCTAATCATTTTGAATCTTCGTGGCATATTCCTGTTCTATTAATCAAATCAGAAGCCTTCACCTTACAAAGAGACTTTTTTCGACTATTTCTTGTGCTTAGGGCTGTAGTCAAGCCAAGCTGGTAAAACATCTTTTTGCTGTTCTCCGATCAACTGTCGAGAAAATATATCCAAGAAGTTCCTTGCTTGTCTTACTAACAGGAAACTATGCACTATTACCACTAAGCGCAACGTCTGTTATGGATAGGGCAATCCCAGTATTGGAATAAGCAAAGAAAGCAGGGCAGTGCATGGTCAGTAGGGCAGTCAACTCCGGAATACAATAAAGTTTCTAAAGACAAGGAATAAGCCAGCCTAGCCCGACCTGCTACTCACCATAATAGGGGTAGAGGCAGTAGGACAATGATTCAGAGACCTCGTTCAGGTACTAAACTAGTTTCGGAGCGATTCCAGCCATTATCCCACGTCCCTTGTCTTTATCGCTCTAGCAACAGCCAAAGATTTCTTGTCCACATTTCATGCGGCTCTTTCTTCTTCTTTTTTCTTTGCTTCGACTCCAGCCGTCTCAACCTTTGAAGCTGCCTTGGGTTTTGAGTTGAGCGGCAAAAGCATAGTCTTCAGTCTCTTTCTTTCTCGACGAGTTCCATCTTTCGATCGAGTGCTCATTGCATGACTCATGACTTTCTGGAGAATTGCTTTGTTTATTAAGCTTGTGTAGCCTGAGTGGCATGCTTGTAGTGTATGAAAGAGCATCATCAGTAGGTGGCAAACTAAGAAAGAGAGTCCTTTCGAGCAGTCTTAGTAGAGTCACCAGCAACTGAGTTATGTGGAGAACCTGTCAAAGTTTCATAAGGGAAAGTGGGCTGCTAGAGCGGTAAAGTAAAGTCAGAGTGGAATTACCCTCAGAGTCATTATGAAAATAAAACTAGCACAAGTCTTGCTTGTCAGTTGTTCGAAAGGGAAAAGGGGTCTCATAAAAAAGACCCTTACGAGAAATGTAGACGCGGTTCGACTTGGGATCAAGTTTATCCTTTCTATACGGACCAAGGGATATGGATAGCATGCACACCCAAAGACCTTAAAGTGAGAGTCAGTGGGTGAAACAAAACTTCATGAGGAGAGCGATTATCAAAAAAAGGCCTTGGGAGCCTTTGAATAAGAGACAGGGCTGTGGAAAGAGCTTCAAGCCAAAAAGGACAGTGAACCCCAATGTGCCTATCGTTCGGCTACCCGTTTTTGGGGGTGGACATGAAAGACGCAGAGAAAGACCACAGCTATCAATAAATTGCTTAAACACACCCTCCATGAATTCTCCATCACATTGAAAAGATCTAATTTTTCCATTAAGCTTCTCACACATTGCCATCAAGTCTTTTATGCTAACCTATTTGCTTTCATAGGATAGTTGCATGACTGCAATCATCAATCTAAGACCGAAAACCTGCAAGACTAGGTTGAGGAGAGGGCCCCAAAAGAGAAAAATGGATTCAATCAAAAAGAATGAAATTGTATGAGAAAGTTAATCTACTCTTTTTAGCACTCTGACAAGCCTCACATACTGAAAGAGATTGAGTCTCAGATAGTGTCGAAGATTTCTAAGTTGAGAAAGAACCCGCTTCGCTGATAAGGGGGCCAAAAAGGTTGATGCAAAAGAGAATAGAATGAGAACCTGCTTGAGAGCAAATGGCAGCCAACTCTGTGTTTGTTGAATTTGAATCACCTGGTACTTTCTTATTTGAAGGAGATTGTTGGAAAAGAGATTAAACTTGAACAGCGGTTTTTCCCATCTAACCGGACCTTCCATGATTTTCCTCCATGTGCGTAGGTCCTTGATCACATAACCCCATGGGGCAAAAGAAAAAGACAACAAAGGTTTGGGTAGAATACTAGGCTAGCTTGCTGCCTCAGTATCTTTCCCCAACTGTAAGTAATCTCCTTTTTGATTCGTACTCAAAAAAGTAACTGGAAATGCAATTGGTTGAAACAGAACACCTACCGCCTAGTTGAACTCGCCTGGCGTTGTCCTGGCTCTTATAAGAGACGTAGCCTATTCCCTAGCTTTTGGCAGCTATCTGTCTTTCCGAACTAGATTACACGGACTTACTTAAGAGGGGCATCTTCTTGGACTAAGATTAGGATTGTCAATTAGCGCACTGCTTGTTAGCCTTGTTAGCTCGGTCAGGTTGACATACATAAGATATGTCAGCTTTTAGATTATGGAAATATCATAAGAGATGTAAGATCGTAGCCTTTTATGCGCTAAGCTAGTACCACTCCTCAAGCTAGGTCCTATATCCCCGGTACTCTTAGCTATCTACTTAGCATAGGCTATCATCCAGTATTTTCAGTTTCATTCTGTAGGCCCTTATCCTTTATGTAGAACGCACGCAACTAGGGCTGTTGACCTGAAGAATTGAAAAAAACGAAAATTTCTGTAAATCAGGACTTTCTTTAAAGAAAAATGGTCTATCTATAAGGCTGGTTCAAAGCCCTATATTTTAGATAGGAAAAATCCCATTTCATTCGGGTTTTCTTTTATGAAATTCCTTATCCCCACTGAGGGAAGTAGCTAACCTAACTTCATATGGATTAGGAAGGATCAACTGGGAATAAAACTCAACGTTGCGAGCTCCAAAAGTGATCCTGGAAGGCCCACGGGTAAACAAAGATTCGAATTCGAGATTGGCAGAGAAACGGCCCGTGCGAGCACGAACCAAAGGAAGGTGCCAAGCCGAAGTGTACAAATCTCATAGGTCAATATCTGCTCAGTCTCTGTTAGCAGCTTCAGTAGGATTCAGGTCTTTTCTTTCTTTCCTGCGAGTGTTGAAGTGGGGAAGTCCGGATCAATCCGTCGAAAGAGAAGCCATCTCAGTCTAAATGGAAGTAGACCAAGTAGTTTCATAGGAAGAAATGTGAAAGTAGGGGCTGCTAAGCGCCCAGACCCAGAATTCATTGAAAATGGAGTTCTTGGTACCGGTCAAGCAGAAAAATAATATGAATAGCGAGCCAGCACTATATTTATAGATTGGAAAGAAGGGACTCTCCAAAGAGAGGCCCGAGCGGAATGAAGTTGTGCTAAATGAACGAGTTGTCCTAAATGCCCCTTGTTAGCTGTCGCAGGAAGTGAAGCAAACTCGACCAAAGGACAAGTCTGTTCCTGCTTCGTTTTCTGTTCCCGATTCAATCTTCACCTTTCCTGAATGAAGAAAGAGAGTGAAAGAGAAGATATCAGTGCAATAGGTACAGAGGGGAGAGAAACTGTCTTCGTTCGGTTCGGCAGAAGAAAGCCGAGAAAACAAATAGGAAGAGCACTATGCAAGCTTATAATTAAGTAAATATAGATAAGCTATCACCACCTCGAGCAGTAAAACAAAGTCGTTATGGCTATGTTACTAACATAGACAACTATGAATGGTATTCATTGACAGGAGTGACCGCTTTCTAGTCGTAGTTGGTACCGCCCCTGTTCACTTCAGCATGCAAGGAACACCATCGGGAAGAATCCAAGTTTTTCTCCTCTGCAAAGCTATCAATGCTTTATTCACGATCTTTAGCAGTCGATCGTTCATTCTCCCTCCCCAGTGGCTTTCGAAAGCTCGACATGAAAGAATAAAGAAAATAGGAAAAAAAAGTACGGGGATCCCATTCCTTAGTCAGGACCAGGGCTTCCTCGTGAGCCATAGTTATAGTGTAAGCATATAAATTAGCCTTATCCGAAGCGCACGCACCCATCTGACCAAGTCGAGCCCTTTCTGGTTACAGGGAAAAATAAAGAGAAAGAATCGAGTCACCGATAGCGCATCTCTATAGATCCCAAGGAATTCGCGTATAATAGATCCTTTTTGACTAGACTAAATTATTGATCTTGTCTTTCGACCTATCAAAAGTCGGACAGACAATTACATATATATAAGAGAGATGCGCACAATCTCGCTTTGAGATGACACGCCAAAATGAAATCCCATGCCTTTCTTGGTGTAAGGGCCTTCCCTGTCTCGTTTATTGGTCTAAGGCGCAATGCCTTTCCAATCCATCCGTCAGCGAATCAATCAGTAAGCGCCTTATCCTATTCGGGCTTCTAAGCCTTCTCCCCTTTTGGCCTGATTTCCTTGTCTCTCTCTCAGTCCATGGGCTAAGGTGCAATTGCCTTGAGATTCAGTGCGCTAAAACTCTTATAAGAAAAGAAAGGAACGAAGTTGCATCTACCTTTAGGACTGATTGCTGTGCTTTCCTCTGGGGTCTCAACTACTTTAGCATCCCCTACTTGAGAAAGGAGTGCTGCAAAGCTCCTTAAGGTTAAGTTAGCAACTAGGTCTCCCTTTATGTTAGAATGGTAGCTTCCTAACCCCGGCTGGGATTGATCTCTATTCCGAGCTACCTCCGGGTTCACGCCTTCCCGGTAAGAGCACCTTAGCTAGAGCCGTTCAAAGCCATAGCCCCTGGATCTGTTGTGGGCAAGGCAATTAGATCTGTAGCGGGATCTTCCCCTCCCTTCAAGAACTGGGAACCTGGTTGTAAAGCTCATTCCCGGTCTTGCAACTTGGTCATTTTATCGATTTCCTTGG